CATAAAGTTGATTTTTTGAACCCGCTTCAAGTCATGATGACTAATCAATCAATCTTGGGGTAAACAGTCTCTAATACTTAATGTTTACTTTTATTAACTCTTGTACATAGGAAATGAGATTCAATCTTTTACTGCAAATTTCTAAGCGGTTTCTTTCACTCATATAACTATCTGGTTTCCTTCATAAACCCCCGAATAAAATAAATAAAAATTAAAAAAATATATACTCAACTCATAACATTTCCTTACTAGAAAGAAAAAGTAGGGGGCAATTTCTGTCTTAACGAATCACACGTAGAGATATTGATAACACACATAGAGTTAATGGTATTTCATAACTAATTGATTGAGCAGCAGCTCGTAGACCACCTAAAAAAGAATATTTATTATTGGAGCCATATCCTGACATAAGAAGGCCGACAGGAGCAATACTTGAAATAGCAATCCATAAAAAAACACCGATACTGAGATCGGCTAAAACAAGATGATACCCAAAAGGAATTACTAAATAACTTAATAAAATAGAAATGACTGCTATAGATGGTCCAATACTAAATAAACGAGTATCTCCTCTAGATGGAAGAAGATTTTCTTTGAAAAGTAATTTGGTACCATCTGCTAGAGCTTGAAGAATTCCCAAAGGTCCTGCGTATTCAGGACCAATACGTTGTTGTATACCCGCGGATATTTCTCTTTCTAACCAAACAATTACTAGTACACCTATTGTGATTCCTAATACGAGAGTAAAAATAGGGATAAGCATCCATATGATCCCATAGACCTCTTTTAAGGATTCCAATCTAGAAAAAGAATTTATAGCTTGTACTTCTGTTGTATCAATTATCATTTTAACGATCAACTTCTCCCATAATGATATCTATACTACCTAGTATCGTCATAATATCAGCCAATTTCATCCTTTTAACTAACTGGGGAAGAATTTGCAAATTAATAAACCCCGGTGGGCGGATTTTAAATCGCCAAGGAAAAACACCCTTATCTCCTATCAGAAAAATTCCCAATTCTCCTTTTGGTGCTTCAACTCTCGCATAAAGTTCTTGCTTCGACAATTCAAAAGTCGGGGAAGGCTTTTTACTAATGAATCGATAGTCAAACTCATTCCATACAGTATCTTTTACCCTATCAAAGCGGCGTATTTCTAAATTCTCATAGGGTCCTCCCGGAATTCCTTCTAGGGCCTGTTGAATAATTTTTATGGATTCTGTCATTTCACTGATTCGTACTAAATAACGAGCTAATGAATCCCCCTCTTTTTGCCATTGGACTTCCCAATCAAATTCGTCGTAACACTCATAATGATCAACTTTACGAAGATCCCATTGTATTCCGGAAGCGCGTAGCATTGGTCCTGACAAACCCCAATTTATTGCTTCCTCTCCACCAATAATGCCTACTCCTTCAACTCGTTCTAAAAAAATGGGATTCCGTGTAATAAGCTTTTGATATTCAGCAATTCCTGTTAAAAAATAATCGCAAAAATCCAAACATTTATCTATCCAGCCATGAGGTAAATCAGCAGCGACTCCGCCAATACGAAAAAAATTGTGCATCATTCGCATACCGGTGGCAGCTTCGAATAGGTCATATATCAATTCTCTTTCTCGAAAAATATAGAAGAAAGGAGTCTGTGCTCCAATATCTGCCATAAAAGGGCCAAGCCATAACAAATGCGAAGCTATACGACTTAACTCCAACATAATGACCCTGATATAACTGGCCCTTTTAGGGACTTGAATATTTCCTAATTGCTCTGGCGCATTTACAGTTATTGCTTCTGTGAACATAGTAGCTAAATAATCCCAACGTGTTACATAAGGCAAATATTGTATAATTGTTCGATTTTCCGCAATTTTTTCCATACCTCTGTGTAAATAACCCAATATTGGTTCACAGTCAATAACATCTTCACCATCTAGAGTAACAATGAGTCGAAGAACACCATGCATTGATGGGTGGTGAGGTCCCATATTGACTATCATGAGGTCTTTTCTTGTAGCTGGTACAGTCATAGGTTTTTCCTGATTCATTCTTCCATGAATTGCTGAAAGCGAAAAGAAGTTCATCAAACTTTAAGCGAAAAATTCAAACTAACTGCTCAAATTAACGAGTTTTTCTCTCTCGAATATCCAACTGTCCTATTAATTCTTTATAACGCGCTCTATTTTTTTTTGACAAATAAGCCAGCAGCCGTTGACGTTTTCCCAGAATTTTCCGCAGACCTCTCTGAGATAAATAGTCTTTTTTGTGCAATTCCAAATGTGAAGTAAGTCTCCGTATCTTGTTAGTGAAACTTACTACTTGAAATTCAACAGATCCTCTATTTTCTTTGTTTTCTTCTTGTTCTTGCAAAATAATTGAAAAAAATGAATTTTTTACCATAAAAGAATTTCATACTCCCCTTTTTACAGATATTTATTTTATTGATCAATAATAATAATGTCAGAAATTTTAATGTAGTATACACAACAATCCAAATTTCTTTCTAGATTCCTGGTTTTATCAATTAACATGAATCAATCGAATTATGGAGTTCATTTGGATAGTAATACAAAAAGAGATGCCAAATTTTTTAGTACGAAAATTCTGTTGATTAATTTATAGCTTTAATTGATACCCCATTTCCTTATCCTAAACTGGGATGTAAGACAGCACATATGAGCATCGGGTTGCTTGCATATAACATGTATATTTACAGATCACGGACAGAAGAAAAAAGAAAAATATGATTGATATAACAACTGAATATATAGGAAACTCAAAAGTTTAAATCAGGGGTACATATATATCCTTAACATACTCAAGCGGCTCCCGTTATTGGTATCAAACCAATAGCGATTCATACAAGCTAAATCTTCTAATCGATAATTAGGCCAAAAAAAGAACTTGAATTTAATTAATTCATTTTTTTTTCTGTCAAAATTTTGACTTTCATCCAAAAATTGACTCCAGTTTTTTATCTTGTTCTCCTTGCAAAATGTTTTATTTCTATGCACACCATTCTGATTCTTTAAATTCAAATTGAAAGAAATTAGAATTCTCAATTCTCTACGACGTTTAGACGACAAAATTTTTTCAGGAACAAGCAAATCATAATTATTTTTGTCTCTATTTAGAGTTTTTCTTTTATGTCTTGGAATGGATTCATCAAAATTATTCTTAGCTACATTTTGGGGGTTTCGGTATCTTTGATTACTTTGGTGCTTACTTTTATGAACCAATGAAATACCTATGATTTGATACATAAAAAACTGTCCGTCATTTTTTACAGATAGACGAGCAGGTTCCAGAATTAATATTCCCTTTTTCGTTAATTGTGTAAGATTTAAACGTCTTCTCATTATATCCAGATTCATTTCTTTCCTTTGAATATAGGATATCGTAATTTTTCTTACATTTATGAGGCTGACAAGGAGACCATATATCTGGATATTATTCATCATTTTTTGATTCAATTGATTCAAACGTCCAGTCCATCTTAATTGCAAAGGAAAATCTCCTTTAAGGAATACTTTTAGTTTTTCGATCGATTCTAAAAAATATTCTTCAATATTGTTTTGATTCTTTAATTCAAAATATTGTTTTGAATTTGATGGGCTAAAATTGAAAAAATCTTCATCCTGCTCTAGCTTTCCATTGATATTTTGATTTTCACTAAAATTTTGATCTATATTCAAATTAAAAACAAGTAAGTTGCTTGGGATAAACCAAGGTTTCTCTTTATATTTATGATAAAGTATCACAAACTCTGGAAAGAAAAAAACTTTCGGATTCAATATGAGGTCATTTAAGATTAAGAATTTTTCATTCATTCCCATCCAATCAAAAGACATTCCCATCCAATCAAAAAAGACCTTTTTATAATTGATTTCGGAATTTGAATCAATCGGAAGATAAAAAATACCGTTATTTTTCATTTTATCCCTTATTTTGATTTGGTCTTTATTAGGTTCAACTTGAATTTTTTTATTAAATTTCCAACCCAAATATTTTCTATCTGTATTTTTTTCCATATATATAATATCACTTTTTCCTAGATAATTCTTGATAGGAATATTCTTGAATATGTTAAAAAATGTTTCTTTATTTTTGGTGGAATTTTCTTGCTTCTTATTTGTTTCTAATGATGATCTATAAATATAGGACTTCTTCTTAGTTTCAGAATGAATATATTTATATGACAAAAGATCATATCTATAGTTTTTTTGAAAATTATCCTCTTTATTTGGTAATAAATATACTTTCAAATTTTGTTTTTTTTTGTATTTGTAATCAAATAAGGGGTCTTTTTCATAGGAATACCATTTCTTTAAATCCTTATTTTCAGACGTATGGCATTGATTTATTTGATTTCGCCATTTTTGTGGGACTAATCTAGACCATGTAATCTGAGATAAATCGTATTGATAATGACCTCTTAACCAGTTTTTCCATGGATTTGTTCCATAATTTGGAAGTTTCTTATGTGTTACTTCGGAATCAAATATTCCTTGTCTTCCAAAAAAATCCTTTATTTCATTCTTAAGAAAAAAAGACGGTCCATTATATTGAAGAATAGATCTTAACTTATTGAAGTTAATAACTTGGGTTTGTGATAATTGAAAAAATACATATTTTTGTGACAAGTAAGATAAATCAAAAAAAATATGTGACTTCCGCTTACTATTTCTAAGATTATCAAAAGCCTTTTTTATAGTTATAGGTGAAATGAAGTCAATTTTATTTTGTTTTGTTTTATTACTCCTTTCTTTATTTATTTTATTATTATTGTCAATGTATTTTTCAATAATTTTTTTTGTTGATTCCATAAAAAGTTGTAGAGCAATTCTGCGCATATTAATGATACAAAAAAAAATCTCTATGTATATTTTTTCAATTAAAATTTTAACTATTAATTCAATATTTTTTCTTTTGAATATTTTCAAAATTTTTGGGGGTGATTCTCCATTATTCTTTTTATTTTTTTTCATTTTTTCTATTTG